CGACTCGTTACGAAATCGTATTGATAGCCTCGACTCGTGTCCTAGCTCGTCTGAGAGCTAGATTTGCCTCAATTGTTTGTCTCTTTCCTTCTGCTTTCCTCAAATTAGCTTCTGCTATTTCAAGAGTTTGCTGAGCTTCTTGTGGATCAATGTCACTACCCCTCTCAGCATCGTTTACTAAAACTGTGATCTCATTATTGCCTATTCGAGCAAAACCGCCCATCAGAGCCATCGTTAACCATTGGTCGTTAAGTCGTATTCTTAATATACCTATATCTACAGCAGTGGCAATCGGAGCGTGGTTTGGTAATACGCCGATTTGTCCACTATTAGTAGATAAAATGATTTCTTTTACTTCGGAATCCCAAACAATTCGATTAGGAGTCAGTACACAAAGATTTAAGGTCATTTCTTCAATTTGTTCTCCATTTCTAAGTTCATAGCTTTCGCGGTAGCTTCGTCGATGTTACCTACCAAATAAAAGGCCTGCTCGGGAAGCCCGTCTAATTCTCCGGAAAGGATCAATTGAAACCCTCTAATTGTTTCTGCTAGACCGACATATTTTCCTGGCGAACCCGTAAAGACTTCGGCAACGAAAAAAGGTTGTGATAAGAAACGCTCAATTTTTCGTGCTCTTGCTACGGTTAAACGATCTTCTTCGGATAATTCGTCTAACCCAAGGATAGCTATAATGTCCTGAAGTTCTTTGTAACGTTGTAAAGTTTGCTTAACTCTTTGCGCAATTTTATAATGTGCCTCGCCAACGATTCGAGGTTGGAGCATAGTTGACGTTGAATCTAAAGGATCTACTGCCGGATAGATACCTTTGGCGGCTAATGCTCTTGATAGTACAGTAGTTGCATCTAAATGTGCAAATGTTGTGGCAGGAGCGGGGTCAGTCAAATCGTCTGCAGGTACATAAACTGCTTGAATCGAAGTTATGGACCCTTGTTTGGTAGAAGTAATTCTTTCTTGTAAAGAGCCCATTTCGGTACTAAGAGTAGGTTGATAACCCACAGCTGACGGCATTCTACCCAATAAGGCAGATACTTCAGATCCTGCTTGGACGAAACGGAAGATATTGTCAATAAAGAGAAGTACGTCTTGTTTATTAACATCTCGAAAATATTCCGCCATAGTTAGGGCTGTCAAGCCAACTCTCATACGAGCGCCGGGCGGTTCATTCATTTGCCCGTAGACTAGAGCCACTTTTGATTCTGGAATATTTTCTTCGTTAATAACTCCGGATTCTTTCATTTCCATGTAAAGATCATTTCCTTCACGAGTACGTTCACCTACTCCGCCAAATACAGATACACCTCCATGAGCTTTTGCAATATTGTTGATTAATTCCATAATGAGTACGGTTTTACCCACTCCAGCCCCTCCAAATAGTCCTATTTTTCCTCCACGGCGATAGGGGGCTAAAAGGTCTACCACTTTAATTCCTGTTTCAAAAATAGATAATTTTGTGTCTAACTGTATAAAGGCAGGTGCGGATCTATGAATAGGAGATGTTGTTCGAGTATCTACAGGACCTAAATTATCAACGGGCTCCCCAAGTACATTAAAAATTCGTCCGAGAGTTGCTCCGCCCACCGGAACACTTAAAGGAGCCCCTGTATCAATCACTTCCATTCCTCGCGTTAGGCCGTCTGTAGCACTCATCGCTACAGCCCTAACGCGATTATTTCCTAATAATTGTTGTACCTCACAAGTTACATTAATCGGTTGACCGGAAGTATCTCGGCCCTTAACGACCAGAGCGTTGTAAATATTAGGCATCTTGCCTGGTGGAAAAGCTACATCCAACACTGGACCAATGATTTGAGCGACACGCCCCAGGTTATTTTTTTCAAGTGTGGAAACCCCAGGACTAGAAGTAGTAGGATTGATTCTCATAATTATAAAGTAATAAAGTCAAATAAAAAAAAAAGAAATGTCCGATAACAAGTTGATCGGTTAATTCACTACGAAATGGGAGTTAGCACTCTATTTTGTTGGGATCATACAACCGAATCCAATTCAATTGTTTACTTATTCCTTCCTTTTTCTATTTCTTTGATTCAATTTCAATGAGTGAGTTCAACCAATCTATTTTCAAAATAGAAAGTCAATGAACAAAAATTTGTAGAAAGTCTTTTATTTGTCTATCATTCTAGAAAATCCCATATATATTAGCGGCGGAATTCGAACCTGAACTCTTAATTTATGGTTCATTCTTTCATTTCTATCGCATCGGCTTTTTTTTTAGCATATTGATTTACGTATACCCTATTCTTTTTTTCCTTATTTATACCCTTTCGTCTACGAATTCTGCATATTTACACATCTAAGATTTACATATACAACATATATTGCTGTCAAGAGTGCATTTTTTTATTAATTATTTAGTCAATTCAAAAAAGGTTAAGGCATTAGAAACTTGAAAAAGAAAGGCTGGGTTGCGCCACATATAGGAACGAGTATACAATAATGATGTATTTGACGAATCAAATAC